AGTCATAATCTATATGGGATTCCCAAAGTTATTAATAGAACCTCGAAAAATCGAAGAATTACAGATGAACGCCCAAAAAGAACTTAATGCCGTGAACCGAAAACTAAACATTATTATTTCACGAATTTCAAATCCTTATAGACACCCTACTATTCTTGCCGAATTTATAGCCGGCCAATTAAAAAATAGAGTTTCTTTTCGCAAAGCAATGAAAAAAGCTATTGAATTAACTGAACAGGCAGGTACAAAAGGGATTCAAATACAGATTTCCGGACGTATAGATGGAAAAGAAATTGCCCGCGTTGAATGGATCCGGGAAGGTAGAGTGCCTCTACAAACCATTCGAGCTAAAATAGATTACTGTTCCTATACAGTTCGAACCATTTATGGGGCATTAGGTATCAAAATTTGGATATTTGTAGACGAGTAAAAAACTCTTATTTAATTTATAGTTATATCAATTAGGTATATATAAGAAAAAAAGATTCTTTCATTCTTTTTTTTGATGTTAAATAAAAACACAAAAGCAAGAATTCTATAAGGTTGAATAAAAATTACATTAATCATAATCATTTGAGTCGATATAATTGCTATGCTTAGTGTGTGACTCGTTAGAGGGTTATTGTAAAAAAAAAAAGACCCGCCCATAATCATAGTATGAACTAATAACCTACTCATCCTTTCGCATTATCTAGATATAAATATAATGAACCAGTCACGATATGATATATCGGTCATATCATTGTAGCAACTGAAATGTTTTTTTTTTTTAGAAAAAACTTATTTGATTATAAGTTGTAAAACAATCACAGTAAAATATGTAGCTAAATGGAAGGGTGAGAGAAAGAAAAATAAAAAAAAAATTAATGATATAGAATTTCAATATGTAAGGTCAATAATTCATTTCATAAAGGGAAAATGTAATAAAGCATTAATACTGATTAAACTATAATTAAAAAAATTGTTGTATGTAAATAAAGAATAAAAAACTCAAGAGTCCCGAGTCAATAAAGACTGAGAGGGTTGACTCAAGAACAAATTAAGGGCTCCATTGTAAAATTCAGACCTAACCATTAATCGCGAAGCGATGGGAACGACAGAACCTGTGATTTCAAACGATTCTATTGAAAACGAATCTTAATGATTCAGTGGGTAGGATGGCGGAACAAATTAAGAACCAATTCATTTATTCTGATCTGAAAAGGAAGGTATGTCATGAATCCTAAAATAAAAGTAAAGTAATGTCATGAACTAATTCTATAAACTGAATATTAAATAGAGCAAATATTCGCCCGCGAAAATTTTTAGGATTTCTAATAGATTATGAAAAACTTTTATGATTAAATATATGGTTTACAATATATGGTTTCCATATATTATTCAGTAAATAGATGTATATTATTTTATAATTGTTTCATTCGTGAGGAGCTGGATGAGATGAAACTATCATGTCCAGTTCTGTAGTAGAGATGGAAGTAATAAATAACCATCAACTATAACCCCAAAAGAACCCGATTTCGTAAACACCATAGAGGAAGAATGAAAGGAATATCTTTTCGAGGTAATCATATTTGCTTTGGTCGATATGCCCTTCAAGCGCTTGAACCTGCTTGGATCACATCTAGACAACTAGAAGCAGGGCGGCGAGGAATGACACGAAACGCACGCCGCGGCGGAAAAATATGGGTACGTATATTTCCAGACAAACCAGTTACAGTACGACCTACAGAAACACGTATGGGTTCGGGAAAAGGATCTCCCGAATATTGGGTAGCTGTCATTAAACCAGGTAGAATACTTTATGAAATGAGCGGAGTACCAGAAAATATAGCCAGAAAAGCTATTTCAATAGCGGCATCAAAAATGCCTATACGAACTCAATTCATTATTTCAGAATAAAGATGTAGAACCAAACGAAATCCATTTTTTCAGATGAAAAAAACAATTGGAGGTTTTTTTTGACTCAACAATATATTTTTTTTTTTCGTCGCCTTTGCATTGAAACAAGAGATAAAAATTATATGATTCAACCTCAAACCCATTTGAATGTAGCGGATAACAGCGGAGCCAGAAAATTGATGTGTATTCGAATTATAGGAGCTAGTAATCGACGCTATGCTCAAATAGGTGACGTTGTAGTTGCTGTAATCAAGGAAGCACTACCAAATACACCACTAGAAAGATCAGAAGTGATCAGAGCCGTAATTGTACGGACTTGTAAAGAACTCAAACGTAAAAATGGTATGATAATCCGATATGATGACAATGCTGCGGTTGTTATTGATCAAGAAGGAAATCCAAAAGGAACTCGAATTTTTGGGGCAATTGCCCGGGAATTAAGAAAATTCAATTTAACTAAAATAGTTTCATTAGCCCCTGAAGTATTATAAGATTAGGAACATAATACAGTTTATAGTATTTTATTTGACTGAAATTGATTAATTAGTGGATTTAAGTTAATTTAGTAGATTGTTTGTGTCTCACGTATATGCCTTTAATAATTAATAATTCATAAATGTTTAAAAATTAAGAAATAATTAAAAAAGAGCATGTTGATTATATCAAAATTCGGGAAGAACTAAAATCTTAGTTTATTATGAGTAAAGACACTATTGGGAACCTACTAACCTATATACGAAATGCTGACATGAATAAAAAAAGAACAGTTCGAATACCATATACTAAGATTGGTGAAAACGTTGTTAAAATTCTTTTACGAGAAGGTTTTATCGAAAACATGAGGAAACATCAGCAAAGCAACAAATGTTTTTTAGTTTTAACTCTACGACATAGAAGAAGTAGGACGGGACCAAATAGAATTTTTTTCAATTTAAAACGGATCAGTCGACCCGGTCTACGAATCTATTCTAACTATCAAGGAATCCCGAGAATTTTAGCTGGGATGGGGGTTGTAATTCTTTCTACTTCTCGAGGTATAATGACAGACAGGGAGGCTCAATTAGAAAGAATCGGTGGAGAAATTTTGTGCTATATATGGTAATCCTTATGATATCCCAATTATATATGTAATTATATATGTAGCTCTCATATTTGTGACACAAGAAAAGGAGTGGATTTATTTTATTACGCCTCCCACATTAGTTGATACCCCACAACACAAACGGGTTTAATTTCTGATCGTGGAGATACGATATCACTTTGCAACGGTATGCTTTTGATTTGGTTAGATAATGAAAATTTGATTCTAAATTTTGTTTCAAAACGCATTCGACATAATTAATTTGTACATAAATGATAGGAAACTATCAATAAATATAGTAAACATTTAGGAAAGTCATTATGATTCAACCGGAGGACGTAAAATTTATTGATCCTGAACCTGAAACAACGATTAGAATGATTAGTAAAGTAACCGTGAGTAGGAAGTTTTTCTCAATTTTAACATTTTGTGGAGATACAATACAATTTGAAATTAAAAATTTCAAGAAATTTATTTTCTTCCAATAAAGAGATTCAGAATTAAGTTAAGGAACGACCAATATGAAAATAAGAGCCTCCATCCGTAAAATTTGTGAAAAATGTCGACTGATCCGTAGGCGAGGACGAATTATAGTAATTTGTTCCAACCCCAGACATAAACAAAGACAAGGATAATTTTTAGAAAAAAGGGAGTGTACTCTATAAATCTGAAGTACCCAACATCCAAATAACTAAAAAAAGGATCCGGTTTGACATGAAATGGATATATCCATACCATATCTCTGACTGAAATTTATGAGATGATAAAATATGGCAAAACCTATACCAAGAATTCGTTCCCGTAAGAATAGACATATGGGTTCACGTAAAAATGCGCGTAGAATACCAAAGGGAGTTATTCATGTTCAAGCAAGCTTCAACAATACGATTGTAACTGTTACAGATGTACGCGGTCGGGTAATTTCTTGGTCCTCCGCCGGAACTTGTGGATTCAAGGGTACACGAAGAGGAACACCCTTTGCCGCTCAAACCGCAGCAGGAAATGCTATTCGGACAGTAGTGGATCAAGGTATGCAACGAGCAGAAGTCATGATAAAAGGCCCGGGTCTCGGACGAGATGCGGCATTAAGGGCTATTCGTAGAAGTGGTATACTATTAAGTTTCATACGAGATGTAACCCCTATGCCACATAATGGCTGTAGACCCCCTAAAAAAAGACGTGTATAAAAATAAACATTGAAAGTATTTCAAGAGAAATAAATAATTCAATGATTGGATCAAATAATATTACTATGGTTCAAGAGAAAGTAATAGTATCTACTCAACCACTACAATGGAAGTGTGTTGAATCAAGAGCCGACAGTAAGCGTCTTTATTATGGACGCTTTATTCTGGCTCCACTTATGAGAGGACAGGCGGACACAATAGGCATTGCGATGCGAAGAGCTTTGCTTGGAGAAATAGAAGGTACATGCATTACATGCGCAAAATCCGAAAAAATACCACATGAATATTCTACCATAGCAGGCATTCAAGAATCCGTACATGAAATTTTAATGAATTTGAAAGAAATTGTATTGAGAAGTAATCTGTATGGAACCTGTGATGCGTCTATTTGTATCAAGGGTCCGGGATATGTAACTGCTCGCGATATCGTCTTACCACCTTCCGTGGAAATCGTTGATAAGACACAACATATAGCTAACTTAACAGAACCAATTAATTTTTGTATTGAATTAAAAATCGAGAGAAATTGCGGATATCGTATAAAAACACCAAATAATTTTCAAAATCTAAGTTATCCAATAGACGCTATATTCATGCCTGTTCGAAATGCAAATCATAGTATTCATTCTTATGTGAATGGAAATCAAAAACAAGAACTACTTTTTCTCGAAATATGGACAAATGGAAGTTTAACCCCTAAAGAAGCACTTCATGAAGCCTCTCGAAATTTAATTGACTTATTTATTCCCTTTTTAAATGCAGAAGAAGAAACCTTACGTTTAGAAAACAATCAACCCAAAGATAATTTACCACTTTTTAATTTTCATGATAGA